CTCGCAAAGGATAATCACTTTTTTTTTTCAGTATCTACTTGTTATGTTATTAGTTAATAATTTATTAGTTAATAATCCTGGTGATTGGATTTATATGCTTATTCTGATTCTAATCGGAATATTCAAATGATTTTTATCAAATGACTATTCATTTATTATATTTTCATGTAATTCATGTAAATAAGGGCAAGAAAGCTCTATGGAAAAATGTCGGTTCGATTCGATGTTGTTTAGGAGGGATTTAGAATACAGGTGTGGGCTAAGTAAATCAATGGATAGTTTTGGTGGTCCTATTGAAAACGAAAATACCAGTGTAAATAAAGATACGATTATAAATCATATGAATAAAAAAATTCCTAATGGGATTAATAGTAACAATTATAGTTACTGTAATGGTGATCATTTAGTTGGCCTCAGGAGGTACATTAGAAATTTCATATCTGATCAAACTTTTTTCTTTAGGGATAGTAATAGGGACCTTTACTCCATATATTTTGATGTTGAAAATCGAATTTTTGAAACTGACAACGATCATTCTTTTATAAGTGAACCAAAAAGTTCTTTTTCTAGTTATAAGAATTCTAGTTATCCGAATAATGTATCTAAGAGTGATGATCCTCACTATGATCGTTACATGTATGATACTCAATATAATTGGAATAATCATATTACTAGTTGCATTGACAGTTATCTTCGTTCTCAAATCAGTACTGATAGTTACATTTTAAGTAGTGGTGTCAATTCCAATGACAGTTACATTTATGGTTACATTCGTGGCGAAAGCGACAAGAGTAGTAAAAGTGGGAGTTCCGGTATACGAACCGGTACGGATGATAGTGCAAAAACTCTAAGAAAAAGAGAGTTCGAGAGAGCTTTAACTGAAATAAGAAAAAGAAAAAAGGATTTAGAGAGGGCTCTAACTCAACTAAAAGAAAACAAATTAAAGAAAATTCTAGCTGAAATAAAAGAAAGAAAAAATGATTTAGAGAGAACTCTAAATCAAATACAAATAAGAGACAGAAAAAGTAATTTAGAGATAACTAAAAAATACAAGCATTTGTGGGTGCAATGCGAAAATTGTTATGGATTAAATTATAAGAAATTTTTTAAATTTCAAATGAATATTTGTGAACATTGTGGACGTCATTTGAAAATGACTAGTTCAGATAGAATCGAAAGTTCGGTTGATCCAGGTACTTGGGAGCCTCTGGATGAGGACATGGTCTCTAGGGATCCCATAAAATTTCATTCGCGGGAGGAACCTTATAAAGATCGTATTGATTTTACTCAAAGAAAGACAGGATTAACTGATGCTGTTCAAACAGGCGTAGGTCGACTAAATGGCATTCCTGTAGCAATCGGAGTTATGGATTTTCAGTTTATGGGGGGTAGTATGGGATCGGTAGTGGGCGAGAAAATCACACGTTTGATCGAACATGCTACCAATAAATTTTTACCCCTTATTCTAGTGTGTGCTTCTGGAGGAGCACGCATGCAAGAAGGAAGTTTGAGCTTGATGCAAATGGCTAAAATATCTTCTGCTTTATATTATTATCAATCAAATAGAAAGTTATTCTATGTATCAATCCTTTCATCTCCTACTACGGGTGGAGTGACAGCTAGTTTTGGTATGTTGGGAGATATCATTATTGCCGAACCGAAAGCCTACGTTGCATTTGCGGGTAAAAGAGTAATTGAACAAACATTGAATAAGACAGTACCCGGGGTTGCACAAGCGGCTGAATATTTATTCCATAAGGGCTTATTCGATCCAATCGTACCACGTAATCCTTTAAAGGGCGTTCTGCGTGAGTTATTTCAGCTCCATGCTTTCTTTCCTTTGAATCGAAAAATGAAAGCAAAAATGAAATCAAGGAGAGCCCTATATTCTTAATTTCATATTTAATTATTCTTAATTTCATATTTAATAAATTATTTCATTTAATTTCATTTAAAAATGCAAAATTGGATTATTTGTTTTGTGGTAACCAAGTAGTTATTTAGTTTGTAGGAAGCAAAGTCAAAATTCCAAGAATGGATTTTTCTTTGGTAACATAGGATTAAATTGGAAAAAGAATCATGAGCCCGGATTCCTAATCAGGAAATCTCTATCAAAAATAAAAAAAAAAGAGCGAATTCTATCTCTTTCTTCCGTGAAATTGGGCATAGGGGGTCCGGCATCTTTCTATATCCCTCAAGAATGCCCAGTTTGACTAAGAAGCCCTTTTGTCGGATCGTATTATAACGAATTTTTTGCGAAGGGAAAAACTAAAAAAAAATGAATGAACATAATAAAAAAACGTGAATTATCATACATATATTGCATGTAGAAAGATGAATAAGCCTATTTTTTTACTTCTTTTTTTTTTATTTACATATTTACACTTTTGATTTACATTAACATTAATTATATTATATATATATACGTACTTAGTATATTCTAGTCTATTATATACTTTATAGACTTATAATATTTTCTTTTTCTTTCTTTAATATATATATTAAAGAAAGAAAAAGAAAATATTAGTATATAGACTCTTAGATTATAGACTCCTTATTATATCTTAGTATATATACATAATATACTCTTACATTATATAATATACCCTTTATTAGTGTATATACTCACTTAGGTATACTTAGTATAATAGTATAATTATATATGAATTATAAGATATCTTTATAACAGGTTAAAAGATTAATATAACAATAAATAACAGGTACAAATATTAAATCGAGGTACCCATTCTATGACAACTCTCAACAACCTACCCTCTATTTTTGTGCCTTTAGTGGGCTTAGTTTTTCCGGCAATTGCAATGGTTTCTTTATCTCTTCATGTTCAAAAAAACAAAATTTTTTAAATAAGATGGGCAAAATCTTATCTATTTTTTTTTCAAGACTTACGTGGATCATAGCACGGATATCTATTTAGTAGAATATGGTATAACGTGTGGCTTCTTCCGAGCATAAGCTCGTATGCATGTGTAAACATGATATATGAGTAACTGAATTAGAGCTATTTTCAAATGGATTGGTATCGGGATGGATTTTTTAAATGTAAAGTCAATATATGTATGTGGATATCTATAAGAAATCATATGAAAGGGATGTTCTTATTTTAGTTTAGATCTAGGCAATTCGATGAATTACTCCTAAAGGTTCACATCATAACAGTGCTGGTTGATGAGGGTTACTTCGGAAACAAAAAAAATGAAAGTCAATTTTTTTTGGTTATTCCCAAATTCCAATAAAATGCAACTAGATCTAGTATAGTATGAGTTGGCGATCAGACCGTATATGGATAGAACTTATAGCGGGGTCTCGAAAAACGAGTAATTTCTGCTGGGCCTTTATCCTTTTTTTAGGTTCATTAGGATTTTTATTGGTTGGAACTTCCAGTTATTTTGGTAGGACTTTTATATCTTTAGTTCCCTCTCAGCAAATCATTTTTTTTCCACAAGGGATCGTGATGTCTTTCTACGGAATAGCAGGTCTTTTTATTAGTTCCTATTTGTGGTGCACAATTTCGTGGAATGTAGGTAGTGGTTATGATCGATTCGACATAAAAGAAGGAATAGTGTGTATTTTTCGTTGGGGATTTCCTGGAAAAAATCGTCGCATCTTCCTCCGATTCCTTATGAAAGACATTCAGTCCATCAGAATAGAAGTTAAAGAGGGTATTTATGCTCGTCGTGCCCTTTATATGGAAATCAGAGGCCAGGGGTCCATTCCCTTGACTCGTACTGATGAGAATTTGACTCTACGAGAAATTGAGCAAAAAGCCGCCGAATTGGCCTATTTCTTGCGTGTACCAATTGAAGTATTTTGAAACAAGAACTGAAGAATGACTGCTTTTTTAGCTAGAGGGAAAAAACGAAAACTCAAGAATCCTCTTTTTTCCATAGCATAACTTAACTGAAATTTCTTCAGAACGCTCATTCGAGCTAAACGCAAACGAACACGGAACAATCATAAAACGAAATTTTTTTTTTTTTTCGAATTTGAAGTGGGCTCTTTCTTATTGTATTTCGGTATTGTTTTTCTGTATTCTTTCTAAATTCATAACCACTTTACTGAATCACAAATAAAAACTAGGGAATAGATTCATGGGCTCTATAACCTTTAATGGAATAGATTTTAATGTAATAGAACCGGTGTTTGATAGAAATAGAAAATAGAAAAAATAGAAATAGTAGTATATAGTAGTATCGAGTCGACAACTGAGGTGAGTTCATTTAAAAATTCCCAGACGACAAAATGGCAAAAAAGAAAGCATCCATTTCCCTTATATACCTTTCATTTATAGTATTTTTGCCTTGGTGGATCTCTCTCTCATTTAATAAAAGTCTGGAATCTTGGGTTACTAATTGGTGGCATACTAGACACTCCGAAATTTTTTTGAATGATATTCAAGAAAAAAGTATTCTAAAAAAATTCATAGAATTAGAAGAGCTCTCCCTCTTGGACGAAATGATAAAGGAATACCCGGAAACACATTTACCAAAGCCTCACCGCGGAATCTACAAAGAAACGATCCAATTGATCAAGATGCACAATGAGAATCGTATGAATACGGTTTTTCATTTCTCGACAAATATAATTTCTTTCGTTATTCTAAGTGGTTATTCTATTCTAGGTAATGAAGAACTTGTTATTCTTAACTCTTGGGTTCAAGAATTCCTATATAACTTAAGCGACACAATAAAAGCTTTTTCTATTCTTTTATTAACTGATTTATGTATAGGATTCCATTCGCCACGCGGTTGGGAACTAATGATCGGCTCTGTCTACAAAGATTTTGGATTTGCTCATAATGATCAAATTATATCAGGTCTTGTTTCTACGTTTCCAGTCATTTTAGATACAATTTTAAAATATTGGATCTTTCGCTATTTAAATCGTGTATCTCCGTCACTTGTAGTCATTTATCATTCAATGAATGACTGAAAAATGATAGACCAATTCAATTATAATGTTTGTTACTTTGTACATAAGCA